TCACTAAAAGAATTATTAATATATTATTTAAGGACGTCTACACTGCAAATTCATTTTAAAGTTTCCTTTTGAATATAAAGCTTATATTTAAAAGCTTTTTATTTACCAAAAATGACCAAAACTTAAAAAAAACATTTCTTGTAAAGACTTTTCTTCTTAAAAATAGAAGAAAAAATCTAAAAAAATGAGACATATATTCAATTATATAAACAAATCAACACAATACCATAATAATGGATAAAAATCCCCAAATGACCAAAATCAGATAAAACGTTATCTTCCCTATAGCCAAAAGAGATAGAAGGATAAAACAAAACCAAACTAATCCGAAAAAACCTTTCCTTCTATAAATAGACATACCAACCATTCAATTCCTATACCTACTCTCCCCATCTATAAATGCTCCAACAAACTAGTTGGGTTTCATGTTATTCATTCCTTTATGATAAAAAGATTAATATTTAGTAAATTAAAATAGAGTATTCCTCTTATTAAGAGATTATAAATACAACTGCTGATATCGATAACTAGTAATATATAAAGCTGCTGCAGCTACTGTAGCAAAAGCAGCTTATATTAAAATAACTAAACTAAATTCATTATACTTAATTAGTATACTTTAGTATATAAAGTAAATATAAGAAAAACAAAGCCGCTCGGATACTGGTTTAGTAAGTTGCTGCTTCTTGACAAAAAGAACTAATTTAATTTAGTTCTTTTTACTAATACTATAATTACTTCCTCTTCCTAAATCAATAATTGTATTTCGAGTATCCTTACTATTATTTTCGATAGGATATAAATCACGAGAAAAATCAGGGTTCAATTTATGAAGTTGTTTTATGGCTTCATTAGCCATAACCTTTTGTTGATTACTTAATTTAGCTACAAGATCAATATATGTTTCCATTAAAGGTTTAGCTTCATTAGGATAAAACTCTTCTGTTCCATTCTGGATACCAGATAAAACTCTATTAAATTTTACATATTGTGAATCATATAATTTTATAGCCTCATCCGCACCTTCTATAGCTTTACCTAATTCAGTTAATTTTCCTCCCATACTTGTACCTTTAGGTATTTCAATAAACATTTCAGGGAGATTTCTATTTTGTAATAAAGATGATGGTTTAAAAGTAACTAATTTATTACCATAAACAGGCACATCTTCTGGAATACTAGGTAAAGTATTTTTTTGAAAATGACTAGGACAATAGGATTTATCTGCAGATAAAAGATATTTATGTATATCCCTCAAAGGATTTTTCTCAATACATTTATCTTTATTATTATCTACATCAACTGGATCTGTTTTATTACTATTTTCAATAGCTACTTTTGTATCTTGTTCTGTTTGCACTATTAAATCTGAATTTTCCTTACTTTGAACTATTTTCAAAGTAATTTTTTCATGAATTATTTCTATACCACTAGTTATACTTAATATATCCATATCTATTAATATTATTATATTTATAACACTATTTATTACAATAATTCCTAGATAAATATAAAAAAACTGGCAGAATTTTTCAATATCTTTATATGAAATAATCATCAAATACGGAGAAATAATAGAGTAAGCATTACGAACTTGTACCTCACCTTACATACCCTCCCATTTGCACTGTAAAATGTCACACCAGCGATAGCTTTCTGAAGACAGCGTTATGTTTGATAAACAATTTTTATATTAAATTGATTAATTGATTTCTGCGAGGTATTATACTTACTAATCGCGGATGTTACGCTATAAAATGTAATACTTCACACACCAGCGATAGCTTTCTTAATACAACGTTAGGGTTTATAACCTACCTTAATATATGTCTATAAAAGACTTTAAATTTGATATATTAATACCTTAATATATATGAGGCAACGTGCTTGCTTATTAGTAATATACTATTATTGATATATTATTATTGAAAGCAGCAATATTTTTTCGAAGTAGATATATTTATCTTACCATATCCCTTTAAAAATAATAATAATAATTAATCCAATAAAAAAAATTCACATTAGACCTTACCTATTTATTTTAAAGTTTTTAATAAGAAAATAAGTTACATAACCTACTTGCTACTAGTTTTGTTTAATTAATGTAAGTCCAGTCCATCTTTTATATAAGAAGAAGTAAGTACAACAAAAACCTGTGCTTGAATTACAGCAATTGCTAACTCTAAACCTGAAAAGGCAACAATAAAAGTTAAAGGTATTAAACCTAATAAAAAGAATACAAGTCCTGAGCTCATAATACTATAAGTAAAACCACTTAAAATGTTTAATAACATATGACCTGCAGTTATATTAGCTGCTAATCTTAACCCTAGAGAAATATTACGTGCAAGATATGATATAAATTCAATTAATACTAATAAAGGTAATAAACCTAAAGGACAACCAGCTGGAACTAATAAAGAAAAGAATTTTAAACCATGTTTTTGGAAACCTAAAATAGTTGCTCCTAAAACTATAGTAAAACTAAGAGCAAATGTTAATACAAAGTGGCTTGTTGATGCAAAACTATAAGGAACCATTCCTATTAAATTATTTATTAAAATAAAAATAAATAAAGTATAAATAAAAGGAAAATACATTTGACCGTTTCTAGGATTTATTTGATTTGTAACTATGCTATGAATAGTTGCATATAAAGATTCTTGACTTATAGATCAATTATTACTTACTAATTTATTATAATTTGTACTTAGAACATTTATAACAAATAAAAATAAAGCTCCAATTGTTAAGTAAAACCCTATGTTAGTAATAGAAATATGTAAATTACCTAAAATAGGTGTATCAATATTAATTAAATCTCTTATTTCAAATTGACTTAAAGGACTCAAATTATCTCTTCACGAATCACTTATAATTAGACCCATGAATCTTACAAATGAACTAATTAATTCCATAATTACCTTAAAATATCCTTATTATTATGCATACATATGTAGGTATACACTACACATTTTTCTAAAAAGAAAAATTAAAAAAAAATCATAGTTTATACTTATTATACTTTTCCTTTAAAGAGAAATTAATTTCTATATTTGTTCCCCGAAAAAAAAAAATATTTTTTTTAATTGTAACGGCAATTTAATTATTAAACTTAAAAAAAAAATTAAAACTTTATGTGTATTTAATAACGGAGGCAACTGGGGAATAAAGTTTTTAAATTCGGACGGGCGGACTAATTAGAATACGAATATCAATATGAATTCGGATTATTAATAGGTCTCCTTTCCTATTTATTACTATTTGTTTATAGAAGAATTATCCTAAAAGTTTTGATATAAAAGTACGAGATAAGAATAAACGAACAAATCTAGGTAAAATATATTTAGATAAAATATAAACAGTTAAAGCAATTATAACAAAAGTAAAAGTTATTTCATTTACAAAATAAAATGGAACTAATTGAGGCATAGCATTGTTTTAATAAAAGTAAGAGAATATTTTATATAACATATAAAACATTGGCGTTAAATAAATAACGAAAAGGTATATAGATTTAATAATATGAACCATATCTACTAACTAGCAAATATAGCCATTAAGTAATTAAAAAGAATTTAAGCTTAAACATTGTATAATAAACTTGATACATAATAATGTAAACCATCTAATATAAAAGAAGGATAAATACCAGAAAGTATAGTAAAGAGAACTAAACTAAATAATAAAAAGAATTCTCTTTTAGTAGTATCAGTTATATTTTCTTCGAAGAATTTACTAAAAGATCCCCCAAAGGATATTCTATTATACATATATATTGTATAAGCTGCAGAGAAGACTATAGAAGAACTAGCAAATATACCCAATAAAGGCAATCTTTCAAATGTACCATAAAGAGACATAAATTCTCCGACAAAATTTAAAGTTAGAGGTACTCCACAATTACCTAAAGATAGAATAAAGAAAAGTATAGAAAATAAAGGCATTATCTGAGCAGTTCCTTTATAAAAATAAATTAATCTAGTACCTGATCTATCATAAAGGACTCCTCCTGCACATATAAATAATCCACTTGATACAAATCCATGTGCTAAACCTAAAAGTATACCTCCTTCAATTCCTTGAATTACATTACTGAACACTCCTATTAGATAAACTGCGGCATGAGATACTGAACTATACGCTATTAGTTCTTTTACATCTATAGTTCTTAATGTACTAAAACTAGCATATATTATAGTAATAATCCCTATAGTAAATATAATAAAAGTATAATTTAAAGATATTTTAGGTAAAAGAGGTAAAATTAATCTAAATATACCATATAAACTTAGTTTTAAAACAATACCTGCAAGTACTATACTTCCACCTAAAGGTGATTCTACATGAGCTTTTAATAATCAGCTATTTAAGAAAATTGTAGGAGTTTTTACAGCAAAAGCAATAAATATACCACAAAATAAAAATACTTGAGTGTTGTATTCAAAAGTACTTTTCAATAAAACGTCAAAATAAGTTGTACCCATTATTGAAGACATACTTAATATAGATAATAATAAAAATAAAGATCCTAATAATGTATATAAGAAAATGTAAAAACTAGCTCTTACTTTGTTGCTTGATCCAAATAAACCTATTAATATAAATAATGGTGGTAATATACTTTCAAAAAATATGTAAAATAATAATACATCTAATACTAAAAATACGGCTAATAACAGAGTTTCTAGTAATAATATTATTATTAAATATGATTTTATATTGTTAGTTATAGAATTTCAATTAGAAACTAATGCAATAGGCATTATTATTGTTGTTAATAAAACAAAGTATATTGAAACACCATCCACTCCTAAATATATATCATAAAAACTAAGATCCAAATTCTCTTGTATAAATTGAAATTGATTATTACTAAAGTCAAACAAAATATATATTATTAATGATATAATTAAATTTAATATAGTAGTTATAAATGCTATTTTTTTATAATAACTTACATAAAAAGAAGAATCTTTATTATCTATATTAAGAACACCAACATTAGGCTCCATAGGCACAGTTTTTGGATGTAGGGTGTCGACACCTTCTCTTTTTATATTCTTTACAGGGTAAAAACTATCTATAGTAGAGATTAAAAATATTCCTATTATAGGAATAATTAATAAAAGACCTAACAATGACACTCCTACAACATTCGTAACCTTACATACCCTCCCATTTGCACTATAAAATGTCACACCAGCGATAGCTTTCTGAAGACAACGTTATATTTGATAAAGGAGAATTTTTATATTAAATTGATTGATTGATTTCTGCGAGGTATTATACTTACTAATCGCTGGTGTTAGTTTTACAGCGGTGAATATAGCATTATAATACAGCTATGCTATTTCTAAATAAGAAATGCAGTTACGATTAAGTGAATACTATATTATGATTATTTTAAGATATTGAAAAATTCTGCCAGTTTTTTTATATTTATCTATAGATTAGTATTAAATAGTATTACTATTATAACACACTTAATCTTAACGTTAGATGTTACAAAATGAAATTCAATGAAAAGATACAACGAATTAACGCACTTATGAACTAAAAAAAAAAGTACACTAAACGACACCGCATGGTAGGAAACGTACTGAACGGCACGATACTGTACCGTTCAGTATGATAGTTATTATATATTTAATATATTAGCAAACCAAAAAAAATTAATAATATATAAGGAAAACCTTTAAAAATATTTTTATAGTAAATAGATATTCGCAGGGAATATATTATAACTATATAAAACACAAGGAACTAAAACTATTAATCCGAACAGTATAGGTAATAAAACTGTTCAACAGAAACCCATCAATTGATCAAAACGTATTCTAGGGAAAGAAGCTCTTACTCATATAAAAATGAAGATCAATATAGAACTTTTTAACCCTAAACTTAATCCATATAATAATCCATCTATAATAGAATTATTAAAAAAATACTCTGTATAAATATAATAATATCTTGAATAGACATCTCAATCTAAATATAATGGATTATAAATAATAATAAGACGAAATATATTTCAAAAGTCTAAATTATTAATTAATAAATAACCTCCTAAAAACAAAATACTTGTAAGTATACACATTAAAACTATACTTCCATATTCAGCTAAGAAAAAGAATACAAATACTACTGCTGCATGTTCTGTCATAAAACCACTAACAAGTTCTGATTCCGCTTCAGCTAAATCAAAAGGAGCTCTATTAGTTTCAGCTACAGATCCAATAAAAAATATAATAAATATAGGTAGTAAAGGTAATACATATCAAATAGCTCTTTGAGATTCAGTATTTACAGTAAGATTCAAGTTACCTGTTAACATAATAACTAAAAGTATCGCAGAACTTAATACTAACTCATAACTAATTAATTGAGCTGTACTTCTTAAGGAACCTAAAAAAGCATATTTACTATTGGCACTTCAACCAGCTAATAGTATTCCATAAGTAGCTAATGAAGATACAGCTAACATATAATATATTCCTAAACTGAAGTCATTAACAGTTAATCCAGGTCCATAAGGAATAACAGCATACCCTAAAAGAGCGAAAATTAATGTAATAACAGGACCTAAGAAAAATAATATTATATTTGCTTGCGTAGGTGCTACATATTCTTTTAATAAAAGTTTTAATGCATCAGCAAATGCTTGTAGTAAACCATAATATCCTACAGCATTAGGACCTAATCTTCTTTGCATACTTGCCATAGTTTTTCTTTCTGCAATTGTTACATAAGCTACACCTACCAGCGCGGGAACTAATACCAAAACAACTTCAACTAATGATATAATCGTAGGAGAATAAGACATATAAATTTTTATTTTTATCAATATAAATAGAAGGGAAAATAGTAAAAAGAAAAGTGAAAATGAATTAGATTAATAACAAGAATATTAATAAGAAGTTATTACCCCCTTCCTTTATTTTAGGTACTAATATTTCCTATTAAAAAGTATTAAGGTAATATTTATTATTATACTTGTATAAATTTTTTTAACGCAACCCCCTTATACTGTGGTTAAAAGCTCATGAGCTACAGTATGTAAGTAAGCACGATAAAGCCCCAACACCCGCTTTACCAGTGATATCCTCCACTATAATATATCTCCTGTTACGTACATATATCTTTATTTTATTCTAGTATTAGCACATACAAGGAATGAATCAGATCTCATAAAATAATAGAGATAAATAATAAATTAATTATTCCGTTTAGGCTCATTAAATATCTCTGAAATTCTTTTTTTCAAGTATCCTTCTTGATCATGAAAAGCTTTTAGAGTATTACGATAATCTGAATTAATTAATTTTCTAAGTTCTTGATTCTCAAAGGCAGGATGTTGTTTAATACCTTTTTGCAATATTGCATCTTTGGTTGTATACTCTTTTTTTAGAGTATTTCTATATGAATTAGTCGAATCAAAAAATACTTTTAGTTTAGTTCTATTCTCAAATCTTTCATTCATATTTTCTACCTTATTGATATAATTACTAGTAGCTTCTTCAGCCCGACGTGTTGCTTCGTCTATTTTAGCCTTATCTTCTTCAGATAAGTAATGACGTAAGTCGTTAATTAAATGATCCCTTAATGTAAATGAATTAGTTATTATCTCGGAATGTTTTTGTATAATCGTATTAAGATGGTTTATCAAAGACCCTTCATTAATATCAGGATTAGTATTATTTACTGGAACATTAAGAGAAAATTCAGAACAACTATTATTAAGTCTAGCTAAATACTCCGTTAATTTTTGGTGACTTGGTACTCAACCCGCATAAAAATCAATTACAACTTGTTTTCAAAGATGTGTAGGTTCGGATAATCTATAAAATTCTTCTTGCTCTGCTGTTCCATGACCAGGACTACTAGGATAACTTGGGGGAGTACGAGTACCTCCTGGTGAACCTACTCCTCTAGTTTCTACAGGTATTGTAGATGAACCTTCTCCTGAACCAGAATCTAAGTTTAAGTTTGAATCTTGAGTTGATTGTAAAATTAAAGGTGTTTTACATTTTACAGAGGGTATTTTTTCTAAATCACTACTTACGTAACCAGGTCCTGCTAAGTAAGGTATTTTGAAATAATCACTAAACATTTCATAGATACTTCTACCAAAACAACCACCTAGTCCACCTGCAACTATATATTCAGTAAATTTTTGATTATAATGAATCATATCCAAAGATAATATCAAATTGTCACCTCAAATATTCTCGGATAACATTTTTCCACAAAAAGGGAAATTACTTATTAACTGTTGACTGAAATATGTAATAGTTCATATATCATTGTTTCAACAAAGATATAAAGATTTAAATATTAAAATGAAAGGTAAAATGAATATAATATATTTTAATATATTAAAACTTAATTTAGAGGAAAATTTTACAAATTTAGTAATAAAAATTTAATATGACTTATCATATTAGTGAGTACGCAAAAAAACAAACCAATTATCTTAATCCATATAAACTGTTTGAAGCAAACTACGCTAGTTTATTCAATATAACTACTTAATAGTAATATAGATATTAAACTAGAATTGATTGTATATTTTTCATTAAAAAATATTAAAAAATTATAATATTGGGGATAAGTTGAATCTTATTTTCTTTTAGAAGGTTTATCATTACCATCTTTATTATCTTCATCAAGTAAATCATAATTTCTTTTAATAGTATTATTCTCGCTGTCTTTAACAGACATATACTTTTCGATTTCGTCCGTTGAAGCTTTAGTTACCATAGATATAGTCTCTATAGCTTCATCTCTTTGAGCTTTCAAGTTTTCCCATTTTTCTTTATTTTCAGCTTTATCCATTTCAAGACTTAATTTTTTAAGATCATTATATAAACTCTCCATAGCATGTCCGTATGCTCTTGAAAGACGTTCATGTTTTGATTCAATAGAATTATATCTTTTAGATGAAGAATTTATAGATGAACTTTCACCACCAGATGAAGGTGCAATTGTTTGTGTATTACCACCTGATGAACTTTCACCTCTCGCTGGACTTTCTGAACTCTCACCTGTATCTACCACAGCTGTTCCTACTCCTGCTTGATTTAATCCAGATCCTGAACTTGCACCTGAGCTTGGTTCTCTATATGAACCTGAATTTAAACCAGATTCATCGACTGATGAATCTGTCATAGCCATTGTATCTTTTTTTCAAGGAGTTTTGCCTTCACTGTATAACGTATCCACAAAACCTTCACCCCCTGTAACAGGAAAATATTTTACTTTAGAATAAAAATCTATTAATGTATCAAATAAATTTTCAGCTAAAATACTACTTAGACCACTAAAAAATAATATTTGAGAAATGGTTTGATTATTTCTGATCATATCCAAAGATAATATCAAATTATTACCTCAAATATTCTCAGAGAATATTTGCCCAAAAAAAGGTATACTGCTTATAAATTGTTGATTATAATAGTCAAAAGTTCATATATTATTATCCCAACAAAGATATGAAGATTTAAATATTAAAATGAAAGGTAAAATGAATATAATATATTTTAATAGGTTAAAACCTAATATAAAAGAAAATTTTACAAATTTAGTAGTAAAAAATTTAATATGATTTATCATATTAGTGAGTACGCAAAAAAACAAACCAATTATCTTAATCCATATAAACTGTTTGAAGCAAACTACGCTAGTTTATTCAATATAACTATTTAATAGTAATATAGATATTAAACTACGATTGATTGTATATATATATATATATATAATAAAAAGACTTATACTATTCTTATACCTCTCGGTATTATCGCCATATCTATTATATATTAATTTTTTTTAATTTCGTCTTATAATTTAAATCACTCTATTTATCAGTTTTCAAGTTAAGTTTTCCCTATCTTACTTACTTTTAATATTATTCATGACAAAACTTAAATTTTCAACCTACTAGGTTAAATATAATGATCTTGAAATATATTGTTTCATATAATTATATCTTATAAAGAAGAATTTATAGATGAATTTTAGCCTATAGCAGCAAATACTTTATGAAAATATTTAGTAGTTCATCTATTATTGTCCCTACAAAGATAGAAAAAGCAAATAAGCTTTAAATATTAAAAGGTAAAATGAATACAATATATTCTAATAGGTTAAACCTAATCTGAAATAAAAATTTATTAAATTTACTAACAAAACCCTTCAATTTTTATGATAAATTATAATATAAATCCATAAAACGAACTAAGCATGCCAGCCAATAGTCCCATACAGGGGGACTATTTTAGGAGGTTATAAATACCCAGACCCAACAAGTTATTTTCTTGTTAAGTTCAGGGTTGGCTGTAAATGTACCGGTTCTGCGACTACAGTAAGTACATAAAAATAAATCCACGCTTAGATTTCAAAAATTATAACCTCCCTCCCATTTCTATACGATGATTCGAACATCCATATAATACTGAGACTAAGCTAATAGTCTTCTATTTTCAGTATTTACACTCTACCTTTCTTGAGATATAGAGATATCTATATCTATATAGATCTTTATATCTATAGATATATATATAGATTGAAAAACGATAGTATATACTACTATCGATTAATTTTTTCAAAATTTTATAAAATTTTTTCAATATTTTTTTTGAGGTAATTAATAATTTATTAATTATCTCACTTATAAAATTTTAATTAGGAAAAATTAATTTTTTGTAAAAAATCCCCATATTTTGTATTAAAAAATATTGAAAAAAAATAATAAGGGTTTTTAATATAAATTAATAAAAAAAAGATTAACCTAATTGTTAGTTAAAAGACAGACATTACTGTATACTACTTAATATAAATTATAGACATAAAATATAATGATAAATTAAAAGAATTTTATTTTTCTTTTTCCTTACCTTTACTATTATCTTCATTAAGTCTTTTTCCTATCTCTTCCTCAACTAAAGCCTCTTGTTTACTTAATACCTTTATTTGTTCTTCTGCACTAGGTATTTTATCCTTACTTAGCTCATATTGTTCTTTCATTTCCCCTAATGTACTTAAAGTAAGAGATAAATCATTTTTGTTTAATGTTTTTATCTTATTAGGAAAATCATTACTATATATAAGCTTCATAAGCTCATTATCATCAGAGTCAGAATGATAAGGAGATTCAGTTTCAAAATCTTCATAATCTGAATCCCCAGTTACTTTCCTCGGTTCTGGGTTATTTCCAGAAGAATTTGAAGGTTCACCTGAACCTGTACCTGAACTTCCTGAAGAGAAATTTAAACTATTTTGTAATAAACCGTCTTCAAACTGTTCTATATTAGATTCTGATAATTCACACTTACTATACATATCAGCTGTATTTTGTGAAGAAAAGAAATCCTCTATTAATCCTTTCAAACCTAATCTAAAAATTACAGATAAAAAACCAGCAGATAAATCAGCAGGTATATAAACTTTAAAATCTAAACCGCTATATTCTATATTAAACCCCGAAAAAAAAAATTTCTTAAAAAATAAAAAACTGCAAACATAACTATACTTAAAATTATATTTTGCAGAGTAAAATATTTTTTTAAGCTAAAAAAACCGACTTTACTTTGTAAAGGAAGACTATCGAATGCATGAGGTTTAGGTGGACTGCTTAAAGCTCACTCTAAACTAGGATAACTTCTATTTAAAATAGCTTGTAAAGTATCAGTATAGAATTCTGGATTTAATCATGGGAATCTACCTGCATACTCCCCTTCAATTAATTGTATATAAACAATATATAAAAATAATCCAGCAGCCACTACACTTACGATAGATCCAAAACTACTTATTATATTTCAACCTGCAAATGCGTCAGGATAATCACTTATTCTTCTAGGCATTCCTTGTAAACCTAAGAAATGTTGAGGGAAGAATGTAAGATTAACCCCTATGAAAAGGATTCAGAATTGTACTTTAGATAGAGTCATATTATAATTTAAACCTAATATTTTAGGTACTCAGAAATATCATCCGCTAAACAATGCAAACACAGCTCCCATACTTAACACGTAGTGGAAATGAGCAACTACGTAATAAGTATCGTGGAAAGCAATATCAAGAGATGCATTAGCTAAAACAACACCACTTACGAATAAAATTCATTAATCATTTAATCTTTCATAACTAAATATATAACCACCATATACAGCACCTAATTTGGCATATTTTTTTATAGTACTGTGACTTATATTTAAAGCCTTTTGAGCATCTGTTACTCCATCATATTTACCTATAAACTTTCTATTGATGTCGTAAACGAAAACTGCTTTTCTTATGTGACTATTTTTATTTATATTTGATATTAATTCTTCAGATTCCTTAGAAATTCAATTAGATATAATAGGAGTATCCTCTATATGATAAGGTAAATTAGTAAAATACCATTCTCCTCTAAATATAGTTTGTTCTTTTATAGCATCAACTATTGTAGAATGGTTAGATTTAATTAAGTTAGCTATAGTAGAAACAGAAGGGAAAATAACTAATAATTCTTTAAATGAATTATAGATATAAACAGGGTAAGCCGATTTAGCTTCTATAATTCTTACTTTACTTTCAATAGAATGACTTTTATTATAAAAAGGATTATTTTCACCTGTTAAAGCTTTTGCGATTAAACCTTTAGTTATATCACTATGAACTCTATTTTTGGCTAATTGAGATAATAGCTCTTTAGTTTCTTCAGTATGTTTATATCCTAAAGAAGAGTAACCTTGTTTTAATATATTATAATAGGGTGCTACCGTTGTTATAAAATAAGTCTCTCTAATTATTAAAGATTTGACTTCTACCTGGTGTTCTAATATTAATAAAGAAAAATTGGATTGACCATATTTAAGTAAAGCTTTTACAATTGGCATATTTACATTTTGTCTACTTTTTAAAAAAGTATTATTAAGATAATTTTTCATTCTAGAAGCTAAATTAATAGAACTTCCTACATAAGAATGACCATTTATCTTATTTATTAGACAATATACACCAGATTTATCTTTTTGTTCTTTTAAAATCTGAGCTCTATCTTCTTTAAAGTTTTCATATAATACTACAGAATTCAAATCTTTTATATTATCTTCTTTTAGATCACCAGAAGTAGAGTAATAACGAACAAAATTTTTGTGTTTATAAATAAGAGAATTATAAAATGATAAATTAATTAATGAATTTTTATTTCACGGACTATATCTTCTCGTAAAAATACTACGAGGACCACGTGTAGTCTCTGAGGTTCCTACTCAGATAATTTTATTTATCTTTTGGTTACCTGCTGATTGTTCAAAATTATACATTTTCACTGAATTTAAATAAAATTCTAGTAGTATAATTGTCAGAAGTTCCCAGCATATGGTGGTCTTTAAAGGGAGAGCTAAGTGGTTTATTAACCCTCCAATTGTGAACATAAATACAAAACCTAAAGCAAATAACATAGAAGGTGTTAATCTAATAGAACCTCCATAGCAAGTAGCCAATCAACTAAATATTTTAATTCCCGTAGGAACTGCAATTATTAATGTTGCAGCTGTGAAATATGCTCTTGTATCCACGTCTAAACCAACTGTATACATGTGATGACTTCAAACAATAAACCCTAATATTCCAATAGACATCATAGCATAAACCATACCTATGTATCCAAATACAGATTTATTTGAATAAGCAGATATAGTTGTACTTATTATTCCAAAACCAGGTATAATTAATATATAAACCTCAGGATGACCGAAAAATCAGAAAAGGTGTTGGAATAAAATAGGATCACCACCTCCAGCAGTTTCAAAGAATGATGTATTAAAATTTCTATCTGTTAAAAGCATAGTAATACCACCGGCTAAAACAGGTAAAGATAATAACAATAACACAGCTGTTATAACTACAGCTCACCCAAATAAAGCTAATTTGTGTAATCTTATACCAGGAGTTCTCATATTCATTATAGTAGTTATAAAGTTCATAGCTCCTAATAAACTACTTACCCCTGATAAATGTAAAGCAAATATAGCTAAATCAACACTAGGTCCGCTATGACTTTGCACACCGGATAAAGGAGGATAACAACAATGTTGATAACTTCATTAATAAATATATTATTAACTAATGTTATACGCAATAAATTTCTTTATTGTTCGGACTATACCATCATCCTTCAATAGAACTATATTTTATTTATTAGTTGGTAGTTCTAGTAATTGTTTTCTTATTTTTCTAATAGTATATCTAATATTAGCTAATTTTTCATAATCTCCTTTATTTTTTACATATGATCTAGCTCATATTCTATATTCTAAGGATTTTACACCTTTCATTGTGTTTTGAAAATAATCAATGATATTTTCTATTGACTTAGAATTAGTAGTATCTAAAATGTAATGATTATACATTTCTTTATATTTCACTGGACTAGGAATATGAAGTATTAATCTTACACTTTCTAAAACTATTCTATCCAGTTTTTGAGTTAAACCAAATCCATGAACTATTCTCTTAGAATCTTTTGAAACTAAATAAAAACTACCTTCAGCTTCTATAAATCCTATAACTCAAGGTTTTGTCATTATACCTTGTATTATATTTATATCAGTTAAAGGAAGAGGTATATTGTTTCATACAGGAGATAAGTAATCATCTTCCTTTTTGCTATTCTTAAGTATAAAAAGTTCTTTTTCTTTTTGTTCTTTACTCATATTATCGTCATTAAGTATGCATAAAGCTTTCTTAAATCTAAGATAATCGAAATATTTGCTAGTTAATAAAGGATATTTATCAAAAATAGGTAATATTATACTTTCTATGTGCTTACGATCTCTTATAAAAAATTGTCCTTTATTATTATCCTTAGTTACAGAACCTACTCCTAACTCTTTTTTTACATAATAAAGCAATCTTAGATTATATCTAGATTGTACTAATTTATAAGATAATCCTCACTTACCATTAGAATAATTTATAGAAAAATTACCATCACCATCTGTAACACCAACTAATCATTGTTCAAAATAAGCTCTAGATGAAGGATGCTCTCCGTTTAGTCTCTGATGGATAAATTTACTTATCCAGGCGTGTTGTCTCCGTGAATTATACATTTTTACGTACGTACTTATTAATATAATAAAACATGAGTAGTATAAAATTTTTTGAAGAGTTTCACGCATCGAGGAGAGTTTTATTGCCTCTATGTTACCATAAAGCAACTCCTTACACTCAAGAGTTCAACCTGTACCTGCACCTCCTTCTATACATGTAGAGAATATTAATAATAGTAAACTAGGTGGTAATAATCAAAAACTTATATTATTTAGTCTTGGGAATGCCATATCAGGACCTCCTACTAATAATGGTAGTAGGAAATTACCAAAACCTCCAATTAAAGCTGGCATAACCATAAAGAAAATCATTAATAAGGCATGAGCTGTAATAATACTATTATATAATTGATTATCTGCAATATATTGAACACCTGGTCCACTTAACTCCATTCTTATTAAAACAGAGAAAGCTGTTCCTAATAATCCTGAAAATAATGCAAATATTAGATATAGAGTACCTATATCTTTAGCATTTGTAGATAAAAATCAACGTTCTAATCACATAGATATAACTTTATTTTTAGCCGTATCTACTGATTCATAGCGTTCTCAGAGTTTAGCATCCTCAGTACGTATATTTTTTTATTTTGTATCTATCTTATTATTACGATACCTCGTCGTATATTATTAAGATAATTAGTAAATTCGATTAAGATTATGTAGGAATCGAACCTATTACTTAAGATTTGCAATCAAAGTGTAAACCATTTACTTCATAATCTTTATATTATATATATATATTATATATATATAATACAATATTATTATAATATAATTATTATAATAATATAGATAATTTTTTATTCAAAAACAACAAAGTGGTAGTACTAGTCCTAATATGGACCCTAAAACTAAACAATAAATTATAAAGCTTATTAGTTAGTTTATGCTTAGCAGGTCTTAACCAATAACATTATTGTCTTCTTACTTATCAATTATATGTCTAGACATATGTTCTTAATTAAGCTAATTCCAGGTACTATAAAATACAGTAATTTAATCTTTAAAAAACAATTTTTCTAACGACGAAATGGATATGGGTGAAAATTTGGATTCAATTCCTGTAGAATCGATTCTAATTCTCCAAGTTTTGTCATTATAGGTGCAAGTGTATTAAGCACTTCAGTATTTAAAGATTCTGTAATATTATATAATCTATCTAAATCAGGATTAGGATTACTTCCTCTCATTGCATTTAGATTTCGTAATATATAACCTAGACGATCAAAAAGATCCTTAAGATTATTTCCATAATTTGTTGCAGTGTCATATAAAGTCAATACTTTACTATAATCCTCTGATGTTAAGTTATTAGATTTAATCTCTGAAATAGTATTTCTTAATGAAGATTCAATTTCATTAAATTGAGGTACTAGAGTATTATATTGATTTGTAAGTGTAGTAAATAGATTGTTTAATTCCTCTACATTTCCAACTTGTTCAGGAGAAAAGATACCTGATGAAAGATACACAGCTATAACTACAACTGCTATACATAAAGGAGTCGTTAATCTTCCTATAAGAGAAGTAGTAGCGACTGTAGCTGTAACAAGAGCCCCCTCTACTGGCATATTTTTAGATCTAGTAGTACTAAAGAATCTTTTAGAAGTTAAACTTCCATGAAGTTTATTTTTATTAGTTAATTGTAGAGGACCGAAATCCCTTTAAATCTACTAAGGCTAAATCCATTAAAGTATTCTCAATTAAACTAATTGCAGGCACAATTAATACAAAATAACCAAAGTATAGAGCTGTACTTAATTGCCCTAGTTCTATAAATGGAGTCTCCACATGACAAGCCCCTAATTTCATTAAAATTAAGAAATTTACCACAAAAACTCAGAAAGCAAATTTACTTAAAGGTCTAAATTGTAAACCTTTTGATCTACCTAAATCTGTTATAGGTAATAACATTATAGCTAATATTGCACTAAACATAGCTATAACACCTAATAATTTATTAGGTATAGATCTTAATATAGCATAAAAAGGTAAAAGATACCACTCAGGCACAATCGCAGCAGGTGTTTGCATTGGATTTGCCATTATATAATTTTCACTATCACCTAAAACATTAGGCATAAAGAAAACAAATGAGCTTAAAACAAATATAAAGATGAAAATGGTTATTAAATCTTTAAATAAGTAATAAGGAGCAAATGTTATTCTATCATAATTACCTGAAATACCTAAAGGATTACTTGAACCGGCTGTATCATGAAGTGCGATTAAATGCATTAAAACTAAAGCAACTAATATAAATGGTAATAGATAATGTAAAGCAAAAAATCTATTTAAAGTAGCATTGTTAACAGAGAAACCTCCTCAAATGAACTCAACAATATCTTGTCCAATTCATGGAATAGCACTTATAAGGTTAGTAATAACTGTGGCACCTCATAAACTCATTTGACCATATGGTAAAACATACAAACTTACTTATCAATAAATAATAAGCTAGAATACCTTTTAATTCGTATATTCTATTAATTAAATTAGAACAATAAATTCTTACTTAACTAAAAGTTCCGACTGTGCATTAAGCAGCATTTCAGCCACCCATTAGTGACCCAGTCTGTCGCGATTATTTATATAACCGACGATCTTAAAGTTTAAACTTCTTTGATCGTTTTCACTAATGTCGCCAAATAATATTAAATACTATTCTATATCCCCGTCGGGATATACCACTTTAATTTTTCTTCTCTATAAAGATTTTTGAAAAAAAATTCTTACTCGTGGGACTATAATTTAATATAAAAATAAAGTATAAAAATAAAGAGATAAAAAGAACTATTTACTTGATAAATCTTTTACTATTCATTGTCTTTTTACTAATCCTTTTTCTGTTTTTAGTGCTCTTCTAATGGTTTTCTCATTACAGTTTATAGATTTAGCTGCGTCTAAAATAGTAGGATATTGACCGTAAACTGTTCCATTCAAGTTATACAAGACTACAGGTCTTGTATTAGTTATACACTTTTGTTTAGTTACATCTGACATAGGTCTATTTAAAGCCTTTTCTCTCATTTTTTCTATTGTTTCAAAAGAAAGTTTTTTACCTTTATTTAGATTACCTATTCTTTCACGTCTAGTGTCACTATAAATATCTCTCATCTTTTGACGATCAATTTCAGTATGTTTGTAACCAAAACTAGAACCTGCTTCCGTCAAAATATTATAATTAGGAACTAATAATTTTAAATATTTATCTTCTAAATCTAATAGTTCTTTGTTATTTTCTTTAGTAACAATATTAGGATATAAATCTAATACAATAAAAGCAAAATTTTTCAAATCATATTTTTTTACAGCTAATTTAACTATTTTGCTACCTCTAAAATAAATAAGATGATTACTAAATCTAGCATAAAATCTATTAGTTGAAGCAGAACCTATATAATAGTCTTTAGTTGTATTATTAACTATCATATATATACCACTTAAACCTCTGGTATCATTTAAAATTTGTTTTCTAGTTTTTTCTGAATTTAAATTTTCATAAATATATACCGGATTTAAACCTAACTCTTGAATAATTGTATTTAGTCTTTCAGATATTTCAATATTATCTGAAGGACGATTTGTACAATATCCTCTTTTTATTATGCTTTTATTAAACAGTTTTTGATTGTTTATTTTATTATACTTTATATTTACTTTATTTTTTATATTAAACCATTTTGGGCTATATTTATAACCCAGGAAAGCTGTTCCCATCATAAGTATAAGTATCACTGTACCTATAGCTCAAACTAATGTTCTAGGTGCTCTGTATGATCCATAATACATTCCTCTTCCTATATGTAAATATACTAAGAAAAAGAAAGCTGAAGCTGTATTACTATGTAAATAACGTACTAATCACCCATTATTTACATCACGCATAATATGCTCTATAGAATTAAAAGCTTCTAATACATTAGGACTATAGTGCATAGCTAAAGTTACACCTGTTATAATTTGTATAACTAAGCAAAGTAATAATAAAGAACCAAAATTTCATAAATAGCTTATGTTACTTGGTTGTGATGCATCAATAAGATACGAATTTACTAATTTTAATAAAGGATGACTTTTTAATATTCTCATTGTATGGTTTTAATAAAAAAAAGATAAAATAAATAAAGATCATTAAACCAAATAAAACAAAACCATCTTACTCCATTATATAACTTTATAATAATATACTATTATCTCTAATATTAATTTTTATAATATTAATCTACTATAGATTAAATTTATAATTATACTGCATCGTATTGTATGTGATACTGCACAAATAGTATACCCAACTAACTATACATCTTTGCTCCCATCACTTACACTTATCCGTATATTTATTAACTCGATTAACTAATGTTATGTTAACCATAACTACCCACCACTTACCCATATATTTATTACAATTAAGAATTATATTCTTAATTAATATACACTAATCAACTTATTTAATTATAAAGTATGGATTTATACTGGTAACCAACTGGCTATACTAGCTATAATAAGTAAGTACCTACCCACTATAACCATAGCACTATTACCATAACCATCGTTATAACCATAGCCATAACAGTTAGCTAACTCACACTTTATTAAATAAAGTTAATTCCATTTTTTTCTTGATTAAGAATAAATTACATTGGTTAAATAATTTAACTCAATATAATTAAGCTAGAAAACGCTTTTTTCTTAAAAAAAATTTTTTATTAATCCTAACTTACACATATACTGTTATAGTATAATCACCTATATATTCTAATCTATTTGCAGACTTATTTTTAATATACCACTATATATAACATATCATATTTGTTTATGTATCATACATAATATATAATATATATAAGCTATAAAAGAACCAGGGCTCTTAATTAGCGTATAATTAATATAAATCACTACTATATTATATTATATAAATAATACATCCAATAAGGAGAATGATTTAATCATAATATTAACAGCAAGCAGCAGCAGTAGGAGTATAAATCTAGTTTTACCAAAAACATAGATCCAAAACTATAACTAAAATTAGTCATCACCTCCTCCAAAATCGAAAGGTTCTGTATCACCAGTAATATCACTTGAATCTTGTTTGAATTTTTTAGATTCAGATGGTTGAGTATCAGCATTATTATCATCATACCCTTCAAAATTTCGTTTATTAGTTGAAGATGAACCGTTACCACTATTACCTCCAGAAAGGCTTCCAGCACCTGCACCTGAATTACCACCATCTTCATTATCTGATCTTCTTGAAACATCACCTTCTGCTGAGTTATCTTCAGCTAAACTAACTTCAGAAGGACTACTACTATCTGGAATCATACCTTCGTCTTTCCGTCTTCTTAATTCTCCAGTTAATTCTCTATGACGGTCTACAAGTTGTAGATAGGAATTACGATCTTCAGGATTCTCTACACCAGCTTTTCAAGGGTTACTTACTATATCACGCGTGTCATTAATATATCTACGAAGATGATCTTCTGGAATATCTCTAACAGGGTGACTAAACATAGCATCTGCACCTTCTTCAAAATATGAACGATTAGAGTCAGTTCCATATCCAGAACTAGAATCATTATCAGATTCATAGTTAGAATCAGAATTTATATTATCATTATGATTATTATCATTATCATTATTGTTATTATTATCCGCATATAAAAGAGTAGCAGATGTAGAAAACATCATTTTTTGATTATGTATATGAATTATAGAATTTTTAATTGGTTGTTTATTATAATTATTATTATAATTTATTTCTCTATCACTATCGCTATCACTATCGCTGCTATTAGCGCTGCTATCATTATTGCCTATCATTAGTAATAGAACTATTAAAGTTAAACATAAATCAAGCTGTGAAGATTAATATAATAAATATGTAATAAAACCTACTAAAATATATAATGCATAAGTTGTTACATGACTTGTACTTAAATATGATATGTTTTTACTTAATCTCACTAAGCCTTTTTCTAAACCAAAAGGTCCAAATAACTCTATACTACCTTTATCTAAAATCTTAGTAATTTGTCCTCCTAAATTCAGAATTAAATTTGTAATATATTTATTATAAAAAAATTCAATTAAAAATCTTTGATTAAAGAAACCAAAAATATTATAACCTAATCTAGAGAATTTAAAATAAATAACCAACTCAGATAATAATTCAGATAAAGTTAAGGCTATTATACTAAAAGATACAGTAAATATAAAAGGTAATAACTTGAATAAGACAGGTACAGCAAATTCAGTATCTATCATTATTTCATGTATAGGATGAATAAATAAGCTATTATCTACAAAGAAGTTAGACCCTAAACCTATAAATATATCTTTGGTAATGAAACCAAAGAATATAGAAAATAAGGCTAATATAACTAAAGGTAAACTTAAAAACAAGTCACCTTCATGAGCAGGTTTATAACTTTTAGTATTACTAAACAAGTTATCAACAGGAAGACTATAATAAGCTCTAGGACCATTAGGGTTAGCTATAAAAGTTAAATATAATACTTTAACAGAATATAAAGTTGTAAATATTGCACCAATAGTAGCTATTATATATACAGCTACTCCAGAAAAACTAAATTGTCCATAAGCAGATTCTAGAATGAAATCTTTACTATAAAAACCAGTCATAAAAGGGAAAGCTACTAAGCTTAGGCTTGCTATTAACATAACAGAATATGTTAAAGGTAAATAACTTATTAATCCCCCGAATTTTCTAAAATCTTGATTATCAGCTACAGCATGTATAACACTACCAGCTCCTAAAAACAATAATGCTTTATAAAATGCATGATTTATTAAGTGAAATAATGCTATATTATAAGATGATAAACCTACTGCCATAACCATCATTCCCAATTGCCGTTATTAAATACACATAAAATTTTATTTTTTTTAGTAATTAACTAAATTGCCGTTATTAAATACATAAAATTTTATTTTTTTTAAACCTGGATCCGGAAAAGGAATTTCCGCTGAAGTAGGAGGACTAGGAACTATAGGTGCCTCCACAGGAACAGGAGCCGGAAACCGAGGTCTACTATTGGGTATCAGTCGTAATTCCACATTACCATATTTTATATTTAATACCTGTTTTTCTCTTATTATCCATGCCTGTTTTTGTTCCGTTGTTCATTGATCAAAGCCCGCCGGCTTACTAACAGGTATTGTTGGTAAGCCTCCCAGTCGAACGGGAGGACCTTGTAGGGGTATCAATTGTCCTCTTTCGGGTACTCCTTTAGCTATTCGTTCAAGTTTATCTCGCATTTGATCTGATATATCATTAGGCATCCCTGGTACTGTCCATTTGGGTTTGTTAGGTCTTAACATAGCTAGAATTGTTAAACCTAAACCTACTACTACTATTATAGTAAAAAAATAATAACTCCAACTACTCCTAAGCTTTGACATCCAGGGTTAATTAGAATATTTTTTATTATATCAATAAGTTCTTGAATGTAACCGCATAAGTTATTAAAGCTATTTTTTATAATGCTAATAATATCAATATCAGGATTAATACAAATTAAAGGAAAGGGTATAACATCTATAGGTAAACTACAACCAGTAAATATGGGTGCCATAGATGACGTATTTAATAGAGTTCAAAAAATTTGCATCATTATATTTTAATAAAAATAAGAGAATATTTTATATATTATATAAAACATTGGCGTTAAATAAATAACGAAAAGGTATATATATTTAATAACTAACAATTTTATAGTAGATTTATTAAAAAAAATATTTGTAGTATTATATTGGACCATTTCTTTATTAATCTTGATATTTTTCTCATTTATCTTTGAATTTAACTCATTCATTCAATTTTTCGGCTCCAGCTCCACCCTCTTCGTCTTTATTTAATCTCACTAAAAAAATTGTTTTATTAGATTAATTCTATCCATTTTTTTTGTCATTAAAGGATATTTACTAAAATAATTATCTATTAAATAGAATAATTGATTCTTTCTATAAATAACATATTTAAATGATTCTATTTTAGGTCCGGAAATTTCGACTCTCCCTCCATAGATATCAATTAAAGGTTCTAATAAGTATTTATTTTTTTGAGATATACTGATAAAAACTTGTCCTGAGGACTCTTTATAATATATTGAACCATCACTATCAATAAACCCACTAAGTCACCCATTATCAAATGTAAGATTGTGAGGAGAACACTTTAAATTTATATTAAATTTTATACATAGCTTATTCATTTGTAATAGACGTGTAGGATTTCTAATTAATCCATTTATATCTTTTATTAATTGAATTAAACGTGTTTTATTTCTTAATTTATATTTAAATGCATGGCCATTTGAAATTTGTTTTATAGATCCACCATATTTAAGTTTTATTAAATCTAAAACTTTTTTATCTCTAGCATCCATAGTTATCTCAAACTTGTTATATCCATTTTTAGGTGATGAAAAGTAACCATCTCCATCTACTAATCCAGCTAGCCATTCTCTAAATGCAAGAGATTTACTTTTGGAATTGTAATATACATTTTTAGTACATCTAGTACTGCCATCTAAACTATTAGTATTTATATTTGTAGACATTTTTCTACTAAATACTAAGTAGCAATATCTATTATTTAATAATGGTGATTTAAATGAAGGTTTATTTATGTGGTTTTTGGGCGGAGCGTGCGTAGCGTATCTATCATGCACAACGATAAATAATTTTAACATTAAATTAATTAATTTTAATTTAATAAAGACTAATATCAAACGTATGGCCTCTGAGATTCCTACTAACTTACTAATAATTTCAAATTTTCATCTTATTAACATATACATAATGTACAGGTATAACCTAATAAAGGTAGATGAATTAAAAAAACTTGAAATTACAGTGATTATGGTTATTGCACAAGTGGCATAAATAATCACGAGCTTTGGTTATCTGCGAATTGTCTATATTAATTATACTCCATATAAATATAGCTTCTACGCAAACAGTTTGATACCTGAATATATTTAAATACATAATATATTCTCGAGCCAATTGACTCATTGTGGAATAGGCTATAACTTTCTTTATATCTTGTTGAAATAGACCAATTAGAGAGCTAAATACAGTAGTTATCGCACCTAATCACAAACATAATAGTAATACAGTATTACTATATTCAATTAAAGGTGAACTACGCATTAATAAGTATACACCAGCAGTTACCATAGTAGCCGCATGTATTAATGCTGATACAGGAGTAGGACCTTCCATCGCCATAGGTAATCAAATATGAAGACCAACTTGAGAACTTTTAGCCATAGCTCCTATTAATAAACATATACCTATAAAACTAATCACATCACTATTAATATAAGGGGCTAATGAAAATACTGTACTATAATCTAAATTACCTAAAGATCATAATGCAGCAAACATACCTATTACTACAAAACAATCCCCTACCCTGTTAGCTAAAAAGGCAGAGATAGAACTTTGATTAGCTGCTATTCTAGTAAACCAGAAACTAACTAGCAGATATGAGCAAACTCCTACACCTTCTCAACCTACAAACATTAATAAATAATTATTTCCTGTAACTAATATAATCATCATAAAAGTAAACAAGCTTAAATAACTAAAGAATCTCTGTATGTGTGGGTCATTGCTCATATAACTTATAGAGTAAATGTGAACTAAAGAACTTATTATTAATACTGGTATCAGCATTGATACTGTTAAACTATCAAATAGAAAACCTCAATTGATATTAAACCATTCACTATCTATTCATCTAAATAAATTTATAGTCACAGGTATATTATTAAAACCTACTTCAACAAAACATAAAAGTGACAACAATGTAGTAATTATTACACACGAAGATGTAATTAATTGTGCACCTCTAATCCCAACTTTTCTACCAAAAAAGCCAGATACTATACTCCCTAATAAAGGTAAGATTATTATACTTAAATACATTATTTATATTCCATTGCAATACTTCCTCTTAATCTATAGAAAGCAACCAGAATACCTAAACCTATAGCAGATTCTGCACCTGCTATTACTATTATGTAAATAGCATAAGTTTGGCCAATAATGTCATCCATATTAAGTGAACTTACTAATATTAGGAATGTTATAGATAATAGCATTATTTCTATCGAAATAAGCATTAATATAATATTTTTTCTATTTAAAACGAATCCTAAGATTCCTATTAAAAAAAGTATCAAGGTAATATTCATTATAATATTTTATAAAGACTTAAATTATTTTACAAACCACACGCTCTAGCGCTAATAATATTATTTAGCCGCAGTCAGCGTAAGGATAAAGCCTCCAATACCCGCTTTATCAGTGATATCCTCCACTATAATATATCTCCTGTTACGTTAGATCATCCTATTACAAGATAAAGTATATTTATTTTTAACTATATTCTTTATTATTATATCATAACTTTAAGAATTCTCATTTTAGATTCGAACTAAAAACCAGAATATTAGAAGTATTCTGCTCTACCAATTGAGCTAATGAGAAGAAATTTTTTTAATAATAAACTCTTTTTAATAAAACTATTATAAAAACTAATACAAAACACAATACGATACCATACTACGACGCACGACCCTGTATAATATCCTTTAAATTAAAAATATGATTATAATTTAATAATATACTACCCTTATTCAAATAAGGTATATCTCTACATCAATATTTTTATAAGTATAAGTATTAGTATTAAGTATTAGTTTACTGTTAAAAACAAGTAATAACAATATCATCCACCTAATTCTTTTTTGAAAAAGTATTTTAAAATAAAAATTTAGTTAAAAATTAAAATCAAATAGGATCATCATCCACCACCTTCACTTACTTATAAACAGTCAGCTAACTCTAACACCTTGAAGCAGCATGTACGAGACTTGAACTCATATTTTAGTAGCCGTAATACTATGCCTTACCATTAGGCGAACATACTTTATATTGGTAGATATCAATATAGAAAAGTCATAAAACTCCTAGACTATTTTATATTAATATTATGATTAACCACTTTTTCAAAAAATAGATTATCATATAAAATTTGATTTTTCGAAAATAATATAGGGTATTAATTACATCACTTATTAATTTTTAATTTTTATTTTGGAGAATTTTTAAAGGTTGAAAAACTTTATAGGTCTAATATTGCTAAATATTTATATATTTTATATATATTAATATTTTTAAAGGTATTAATAAAATTAGATTTTCATTTCCATATAAAAAACTCTATTAAACTAACAATATTTTTTAGTTTAATTTAAGAAATAAGCTTTATACTCAGTGAACTCCTACCTCTCCTGTTCCTATCTATCTTCCTACTACTCTAGCGAACATTCGCATTCATTGCATTAAAAGAAGACTTTTATATACTTTATAATGACTTAGATCATTTTTGTGTAGCAGCCAGTTATAATATATAACCTTAGTTTTTATACTTATCATTTTAAATTTATAAATTCATAGAGTGAGCAAGTACAATACGGCATATACGAGACTTGAACTCATATTTTAGTAGCCTAAATACTACTATGCTTTACCATTTAGCTAATATACCTATCTACAGCCCGGCTTTACCTTAAGAGTTTACCTCTTAATTCTTCTCCGTTCTTTTTTTTCTTTTATCTGGATAAAAGGATTAAATAATAAATGCTATCTAATCATTTATTATTTAGTTTTATATATATAATTAGAAGAATTAAGACTATTAAAATCCTTATAGCATTTTGCAATTATTGGTAAAACACTATTCACGGTTTATATCTACCTTAAAAATAAGTTTTTAGATTAATATCTTTGGTTAGATAAATATATAAACTAAAGTTAAAAACCTATATATATATATATATATATGCATATAATAAATATAAATAAAGGCGGAATAGAGTATTAAAATGGCTAAGTTAAGGATTAGCTTAATAATTAATATACTAGGAGATACAACCCTACTATTGTTCTTCTAATCAAGTAAGGAATTTTTCTAAAGATACAGATTCTATTACAATTGGCATAGAACTGTGTAATATTCCACATATTTCTGAACATTGACCATAGAAAACTCCTTCTCTATTAATAAAAACAGATACTTGATTAAGTCTACCAGGATAAGCATCACATTTTATTCCTAAAGAGTTACAAGAAAAAGAATGTATAACATCACCCGCAGTGATAATAAATCTAACATGTGTTAATTCAGGAAGGATAACTCTATTATCCACCTCTAGCATTCTTAGTGCTCCTTCTTCCAAATCAGATTCAGGCACTATATATGAATCAAATTCTATAAATTGATCATCTGAGTCTAAAAAATCAGGGTATTGGTAGCTTCAATATCATTGGTGACCTTCTGCTAAAACTGACATTGAAGGGTCACTTACTTCATCCATTAAATATAATAATTTGAATGAAGGGAAAGCAATCAATATTAATATTACTGCAGGAGTAATAGTTCATATTAGTTCGATTAATGTACCATGATTTAAATATTTGTGTGATATCACAAAAATCAACTTTATCATACAGATATTTATTATATTTTATTCTTATTATTATTTAAAAATTCTACTAAAATTCATTCCAGATTTTATTTTACGAATTAATTTTACACCTTCAGTAGTTAAGTGTAAATTATTTTTCATTAATTGCCATACTTTTACAAAATCCGCATAATTTAAACGTTTTAATCCTTGTACAGGATATTTATCAAATAAAGGTATAATTTTTTCAGATAAATCGCTAAATTTAGTAACAATAAGAGACACTGATCTTTCATCAAGATAGATTTTACCGCAATCTAAATAATCAGCAAGTTGAGTAAACAATTCTTCATCTCTTATATGTTGAGTCAATTTAAAACGCAAGATAACTTGAGTTTTAGGTTTATCCAAAATTCTCACTAAAAAATTACCCTCTGCAGTAGTAAACCCTGATATTCAATTAGGATCAGGCATATTCTCATTCTTAACGATGGGTCTTTCTGACGGAGTAATATTAAGATTAGGAAAAGCTTCTTTTAATGCCGCTGGTAACCCTTTATTTATAGATGCTCTTAAAGCTAGTATTTTATTAAACCCTTCTTCTGTTAAATGTTGTTTATTTTTTATAATTTCATATGCTGATTTAAATAATAAATAATCAGCCTGCTTTTTAGTTTTTAAAGGATATTTATCAAAATGATGAATTAATGTAGCAATTTCTTCTAAAGCTCTTACATAATAAACACAAGTACCATTAGACTTTTGATTAATTTTTCCTACTCCTAAGTAAGATTTAATATCTTTTAAAATAGATAGATCTTTACCATCTAAATTAATTTCAAAAGCTACTCAAGAAGCTCAACCTATTTTTGTATTATTTGTTTTTTGTATATAAATTATGAATGATGCTTCCCCATCTGAAAATCCAGTAAAGAATCAAGGATCTACTGGGGATTCTGTATTTATAAAATCTGATTTGTTTATAATAATGTTAGAATAAAATCTTTTAAACACCTGGTTAGACAGGATGTTGATATTAGAATTTCTTTCGAAATCTGACAGAGTACACCTTAAACTAGTAGAATATTCTACTAATCCATTACCGTCTACTCGTTGCTCTTTTACAATTGCAGGGATTAATCTTACAATTGATTTAGATACGCGATTGTCCATTTTGTTTTCACAAATCTCTTGACTTTTTACCTTACCTGAGTAGTTAATTCAGCCACAGTTAGCCTTTCGACTAATGCTTGGTATCAAGAGCTTTAGGAGTTCCCCGTAATTTGGCAATGTTAACTCCCATATCAGTAAGAGTGATTTTCCCGATCACATCCCAGGAGATTTTGTACTAATGTAATTTCTTATTATAGATAATAAAACTCATCCTACACCAAATAGTATTATTACTAAGTAATACATTATATTATCATGTAATTCTACTAATCCTTCCATCTGTGGAGTAGCACTATCTTGGAAATATATACCTCAAGGACTTGGAGCGTCCATATTAATAATTAGTGAATGAATAAAAAGAAACATTAAAAAGATTTGATTTTCTATATTGTAATATTATACTATAATATATAATATATATATATATTATCTTTTCATGATATATAGAATATAAATATAACAAGTGTATTTTGCTTGGCTGGCTGCCTGCCTTACTTCTTGCTTGGCCTGCCCTGCCCTGCCTACAGTATTGTACACTGCTGTACACCTCGATTCCCTCCCACTAACCTACCATCGTATATAGTACATTATATACTAAAATCGAAATTAGCAAAAACAAAGCAAAATAAAACCAAAATAGCAAACAACCAAACAAATATAAGATATATTTTGTTTATAAATATAATAATAATAATATATTAATATTATTATAATTTTCCTAAATATTCTATTGTTGAAGAGGGATTAAAGTTAGTCATAGTTATCATTTGTCTACTATCTATTTTTAATGCACTTTTTCCTAACTCATAAACAAAACCTACAGTTATAATAGTTATAAATCCTAATGTTATAATTAAACCATAAATATTATTTACATATTCACTTACTGCAAAAGGAAATATTAACAAGATTTCTAAATCTAATAATAAGTATACTAAAGCAAAAATAAAAAATTTAACTCCAAATTGTGTTCTATTTTGACCTAAAAAACTATGAAAACCACATTCAAATATACTATATTTTTCTTGATACGTTTGAGCCAAATTTCTCATACCTATAAATTTAATATTTTGATTTTAACTATTGTTTTCTATTCGTATTCATTCTATTACGGATTTTTTTATTTTATCTAATCCTTCTTTAGTTAAATGCGATTTATTTTCCATTAATCTTACGACTTCACAAAAATCTGTGAAATCTAAACTTTTATTTCCTTTTAAAGGATATTTAATGAAAAATGGAATAATAATATCTTTTATATTAGAAAAATTAGTTACTTTAAAATCAATAGTACCTCTAGAATCTAAACTTGTATTCCCACACCCTAAATATTCAATTAAGCTTTTTATTAAATACTCATCTCTATTACTTTGAGTTAAAATAAAACTTAATTTAACTGCTTCTCCTAATTTAGATGTTTTAGACTTAAAAACTACGACACTAAAACAACCCTCTGCATCAACAAATCCAGATAATCAAAAAGGATTCGGAATTTGAGGTAACGGTGTATCAGGTCTTAAAACAGTATTAATACTAGAGAAAGCAATACTTAAATCATTATTTAAACCATTATTCATTACAGCCTTTATAGCTACAAGTTCCAAGAGTCCTTCTTTTGTAAGATGACTTTTGTTTTTAATTAAATTATGAGCCAATTTAAACAACTTATAATCAGCTTGTTTTTTAGTTATTAAAGGGTATTTATCAAAATGATTAATTATAAGATCTAAACCTTTTAAAGATTCTATTCGGTATTGTGCGGAATCCTTAGCCATAAGAAATACATTACCTATACCAAAAAATTCTTTTATATTATTTAATAAACTTAAGTCTTTTTTATTTAAGCTTATTATAAATCTACAAACTACACGTCAACCTAACTTATATTTATTATCTTTTATTATAGTTAAGATAAAAGAACCTTCACCGTCTACAAATCCCGAGACGTACGAAGGATTTAGTTTAGATTCTAAGGTACTTAAATTTCTTTTAAAATTTATAGAGTTAGAAGGGATTTTGGCCTGATAACTTCTTTCGAAGCCCACTAGAGTACATCTTAACATTGAGTATTTTTCTTTATTTAAATATTCAATGCAACTACCGTTTACTCGTTGCTCTTTTACAGTAATATTTTCACGTATTACTGACTTAGATCCGCGGTTGCCTATTATACTTTCGTATATCTTCTGACTTATTACTATACCTGAGTAATTACTTCAGCCACAATTAACCTTTCGATTAATGCTTAGTATCAGAAGCTTTAAGATTTTCCCGGAATTTGATAGTTTTACCCCAGTAATTGATTTCCCAGTTCAAATTTTAGGGTTATGAGGAGCAAATACTAAATTAATAAATAAAAAAAGTATAGCAATTATAGCTACTAATAAAATAAATAATGTCATACTACTCATTTAAGACTGCGCACTAAATAAAACTTGTACCAATATGGTACCCATACTTAATCATTCCTTATTCATAAAAATAAATAATAATATTATTAATGTAATAATAGAAATTGTAATAGAAAAAGGACTAGAAATAAAAATATTTCTACCTTCAAATTCTATAAATTTAATTGGAACATTTTTATTAAAAATTCCACTTTTTAAATTAGAATCAGATTCATTAAAAATAGGATTTAATTCATGTTCAGGAGAATAGAAGAAAATCTCTTTGATTACATTTAAGTAATAAACTGCACCTATTACACTAGTAATTATAGCTATTAAAGATAAGAAAATATATCCATTATCTAAAGCAGCACTTAATACCATCTGTTTTGCAAAAAATCCCACTAAAGGTGGTATACCTACAAAAGAAAATATAGTAATAGCTAAACTTAAAGATAATAAAGGATTTATATAAAAATACCCTTTTAATTGACTAATTAATTGTACAGGAGAATTATTTTTATCTAATAAAGATTTATATTCCTTATTAGTAGTTATATAACCGTATAAAGAGAATCCTATAGTTATTATTATAAAAAATGCATTTAAATTACTTATAGAATATTGTATTATATAAAATATAAATGCTTGTGTTGATTCTATACTAGAAATACTTAAAGCTAATAATATAAAACCTACATGAGAGATAGTACTATACGCAAGTAATCTTTTAATTCTAAATTGTGTCAAACCTACAACAGTACCTATTATTAATGAAAGAAGAGAACTTATTAATAAAGCATATGTTCAGCTAAACTCTGATATACAACTATTTGTATGATAAACTAATTCTAACAAAAATATAAAAATAGAAATTTTTGCTATAATTGAAACAAATGTTGTAACTATAGTAGGAATAGCGTCATAAACATCAGGAGATCAGAAGTGAAAAGGTGCTGCACTAACTTTAAATAAAAATCCTATACTAAATATAAGTAAAGAGAAATTTAAATAATACGATTTATATCAAGAGGCGATGCCATCACCACTTACATCACTTATACTATTAAGTATATACAGACCATCCATACTTGTAGTACCTGAATTTATATATAATAAACTTGTACCTAATAAAATAAAACAAGAACTTAAACCTCCTAATAAAAAGTAAATTAAACCTCCTGTAGTAGATAATTCAGAATTTCTATAAATAGTACTTATTAGATATAAACCATAGCTTTGTAATTCTATAGAAAGGAAAATAGAAACTAAATCATTAGTTGACATTAAAAATACTGATCCACTAATAACAAATAATAAAATTAAAGGATATTCTATTATTTTCATATGTTCTCCCATTTTATTAATAATTTTTGTTCTATAGAACAAAAATTTATTAAAAATTAAATCTTTTAGGGATGAATGTTCTAATATTCATACTTTTCTAGGATAGAAACTTGTTAATTGCAATATTAATATACTAATAAAAAAAATAAATATATGAAATATTTGTGTTATATTAGTTATGTGTAACAAACCTCCATGTAAACCTAGACCTTTACTTATAAAAGATAAACTCATTGTGTCATGTAATATACAATATATTAATGCTATAATAGCTATCCTATTAAAAAGGATAGACATATCTCGTCTTAAAGTAACGGAAATAGATAGCAACAAAGACAGCATAGATATTATTAGCATAGAAAGAAAAGTAATAAATTATTTGGGTTTTCTATTTTTTTTTTAGGGACAGACAGGGATTATACACAGAGATTATATAAACGCGCGCCTATACATTATGCGTATAATATGGACACGCGCAACACAAAGGTTAATAAATACATATTATACGCAGAGCCTGAGGAGAAAGTCGAATTCTCATCTTTAATGTATGAAATTAAGGTTTTACCGGTTAAACTACTCTGGCTTATTTATATTAGTATTAGTACAAATTATTATTTTTTAGCTTTGTTTCTTAACCATTAAAGTTAATAAATTTTTATAGACTAAAAAGTACTAATTATTCTAATGGGACAACACTCTGACTTGAACAGAGAACCTACTGTGCCACATACAGTTGCTCTACCTATTGAGCTATATTATCCTTTTATAATAATTTATATTATTATTCTTTTTAATTTATCTTTAATTATAACATTCATTATCATTTTAATTATAAAAGTGACGACTAGCAGCAAGTAGCAGACCGGCCTGCTGGGGATTTTTCTCATTAAATTCATTCTATAATTAATAATGTAGTAAAAAAGAAAATAGTTAATTTATCATTTATTCCTTTATTAAAAAAGATTATGTTGGAGTGATTCGAACACTCAATTGTAAATACCAAAAATTTATGACTTACCCATTAGTCTACAACATACTAATATAAACAAATTTAACATTAAAATTTTTAATTGACTAAAACAAAAGATTTTTTTTTTTTTAGATTACAACTAATACATTGTAATATATGGGTGACAAGGCTTGAACTTGCACAGCTTTTAAACTATCCCGGCCTAAACGGAACCTGTCTACCAATTCCAGCACACCCATTTATATTTTATGCCTAAGATAAGACTTGAACTTACAACCAAAGCAGCTTCAATGCTCTGCTCTACCAATTGAGCTTCTCAGGCTTATGGAGATACCAGGAATCGAACCTGGGAATCCGACGTGCAAAGTCAGTGTTTTACCAAATTAGACTATATCCCCTTATATCCATGCATGCATGGAGTTATTTACGTATTATTTTTATTGTTAAAAATACTTTAATATCCGAGGAACGACTTGAACGTTCACGGCTATTAACCAGCAAAGCTTAAGTTTGCACTGTCTACCATTCCAGCACTCGGATATATTAAATTTATAATAAATGTATTAGTATATTATGTAATATACACAATAGTATAATAATAACTAAATACAATTTATATATTTCATTGTATATATAAATGCGGACAAAGGATTCGCACCTTCTTCTTTTAGTCATGAGCTAAAAATGTTAACTATTACACTAGACCGCGATTTTCCTAATTTATAAGGCTAAAGTGACTTGAACACTTACAATTACTATTATGAGTAGTACGCTCTACCAATTGAGCTATAGCCTCAATAATTACTTTTAAATACAATAAATATTGCATTATGATAGAATAAATAATAATTATCTCGCATAAGCAATTTACCTTCATATAATTATTTATACATATATTACATATTTAGAATTGTAAGGATTCGAACCTTAAAAATATTCCATAAAATGATCAAAAGTAATAAATTGTACCAAAACCAATCCTTTAAATATTTAAATATCTAAATATTTAAATTTAAATTTAAATTTAAACCCCTTTACCCACCACTCATCTAAATATCACTTTTCTGATCTACAGCTCTTGGGTCTTACTTACCATAAAACAGCAATTTAGACTACCATACAATCAATTAATTAATTTATAACAATTTTATAACAAATTTATGACATAAAAAATGATAGATTTTTATGTCATAAAGATTTGATAGATTTTATGTTATATCATTATTGTTTCTAATAAATTTCTAAATAAAGAAAGAAAGAAAGAAGCAAAGCAAGCATCCTTAAACAATTCTTGTATTTCAAGTAAAGACAATTTACCTTCATATAATTATTTATATGTATATATTACATATACATATATTACATATTTAGACTAGGCAGGATTCGAACCTGCGAAGATAGCATTGAAAGAGCTATGTCATACCACTTGACGACTAATCCTTATATTAACAATACTGTGGTACTAGTAAGATAAAAATCTTACCTCCTCATATTGAATTTTAATGTAATATAAAAATTGCATTTAGATTCGATCATCCTGCAATGTTAACTCATAAACGACATTTAGCCCAGTGCAAGATTCGCACTTGCTTCTATTGATTACAAAACAATAACATTACTCTTATGCTAACTAGGCATAAATTTATAAATAAGATATATTAATTATATAGTTTATTATAAAATTAGTACTTAATATCTGACAATTTCTAAATTCTTACAAATTAAGCCTATTAATGTAATATTATTTTACGTATATTTAAGAAATATCCCAAGGTTAGCTTCGTGCCTACATGCTTTCAGCACTTATCTTGGACTAACTTAGCTTTCCTGCCATGCTTATATTATTTATTTAGTAAAGTGACGTTAACATCCGCGGATATATATATATTATATATATATCCTATATATTAATACATATTTCTATGTATTAATAATTAATATCAGGCATATAAACAACAGGTAAACCAGAGGTTAATAAAATTGTTATACCTCTCGGTATCCCAACAGTACCCCATGTTCCTCTCGTACAAGGTTAATCCTTGTTATATTCTAATTCCCTCTAGAAGATAGAAACCATACTGTCTCACGACGTATTTAACCCAGCTCATGTAACTTTTTAATCGACGAACAGTCGTACCCTACATAGTTTCTGCATCCATGAGGATAAGTTAAGCCGACATCGAGGTGCCAAACCGCGCACTCGTTTTGTGCACTCTTGCGCAAATTAGCCTGTTCAACTTGTTATCATATTAATTTATTTCCATCTTTCACAAAATGGTTCAGACTATTTCTTCATTTCCTTCTTTTTATGTATTTTTTTTAGTATAGTATAAAATAAAACAAAATTATTACAATTATTTACCACTTATTCAACCTTTCACTGCAAAAGCACCAATACGACGTTTAGATGCAAAGATTGAATAATCAACGTTAGGTTTAAGATAACCTCTCATATTTACAGAGGATAATCCTTTATATGAAGAATCAATATTTTTTAATCCACCTTTTCATCTAACTTTAAATAAAGCTCTATCTGCTCTATAACGTTTAGTTAATCTACCTTTAGCTTCTAATCTCATACCACCCATATTTTTATAATTTATAGAATTAAATATAATCTCGTATATTTTTATAGTCTTTTTTACTAAATTATTATTATAATAATCTATAATTATATTATTATATAACTTATTTAATAAGTCAGATAAATTTTTAGACTTTAAAATAAAACTTAAGTTCATATATTTGTATTTATTTTCTAATAAATTTAAATCTTTTGTTCTTATTAAAGAACTTCTTTCTACTATTCTATTTACTTTAGGTAAAACTACTTTATTTAAAATAGTATCCATTGTTTTTAATATATTAACTTTTCTATTTTTAAGTTTAGATGTTAATATTTTGTAAAAAAAATCACTATGAAAAACAACTGATCTAAGATTTACAATATTAAATTCTACTTTTTTATTATAAAATTTTACAATAAAATTTTTTAATTTATATAGGAGTTTTTCTTCAAATTTATATTTATTAAGATTTAATCTTAATTTATATTTTCTAAGAAGTTTTATATTTTTATATAATAGAACTTTAATTGATTTATTATACATATTATTAAAATCTTCTCCATTAGATTCAAATATTTCCTTATTTTTAGAGATTAATAATTTAATTTTATTATAAAAAGATTTTCTTAATAATCTTATTTTTTTATATAAAGATATCTTTTCTCTATTATATACATAAACAGTTAAAATTGCTTTATTATTAGTATGTTTTATTTCTGCCTTGCTTGCATATATTTTTATTAAAAGATTTAGATCTAAGTCTATAAGATATGTATTTTTTAATAAAAATTTGGAGTTAAAATATAAATTAAAAAATTTTTTAATTAATAAGTTAATATTTATATCATAAATAGGCAAGTTTTTTAGATTTTTTTGATTAAAAACGTAAATACTATTCTTTCATTCTTTAGATACGGGAGGAAAATATTTAGTTTTTCCAACATCAGAAGTTATTGCTTTAAAAGGTATTATTTTATTATTATTTTTAATATATTTACTAAAAATATCTAAAAATTTTTTAGTTTTATTATTCATTAATTTTTTTACTATTTTACATATTTTTATACATAAAAAAAAGAAAGTTGGGTATTTATAAAGGATTATTGTTAGCATTCCTCACCTTATAGTCGTTGAACGATTTTATCTTTATATTAAAATGCTAAGATAAATTTCGCTTCAAATTTACTTTAAGTAAAAAAGTAATTTTTGAAATTAACCCAATATATTTTCAATTATTTTTTTAAATATTGAAGGACAAACATCCCTAGCGTAGCTTTTCCAAAAATCCAAGATCTTTCCTTTTTGTATCTTGTGATCCTATGCCCCGCTTACGCGACTGTAAGATTTGTTGTTAATCAAACAGTAAGGCAAGATTAAGCCATTAAGCTTTTTAAGTAATAAACATTTTTATTATTAAAATAATAATAACTATAAAATATTAGAAGACTCAAAATATTTTTTATATTACATCTAATTTCTCCATAAACAAAATCTTACCCCTCACAACGACTTTACATAGAAATTATTATACAAATTAATGCATAATAACTTTTATACTTTATCCAAAGACTATAATACATATATAGATTATATGTATTACATATATAATTGAACAGCGTGTAAATGATTAAATATAGGATTACTATAGAAAAATTGCAAACATAAATTTATAATGTTTAGACACACCCATCTACTCTTTGTGGGGTCTGTGCCCCGCATAAACTATCTCCTAACAATTGTCCCTCATTACAAGGTTTAGCAATATGACAGAATAATAAAGGTGTTTCAATTGTATCTTATCGATTACCTTATACACTAAAAATAGCCGGGATCATATTCGATAATTAGTAATAGTAAAGCTGCATAGGGTCTTCTCGTCTAACTAGAGGTAAACTGTATCTGCACAGCTATTCCAATTTCACTGAGTCAATCATAGAGACAGCTGTTGTATCGTTACGTCATTCATGCAAGACCGCATTTAACGGCCAAGGCATTTCGCTACCTTAGGACCCTCACGCTAAGGCCGCCATTAACCGGGGGTTCCTCTAAAATCAAACTTTTTATTTAATAAATTCGTTAACCAGCCGGCATCGGGCAGAGATCACACTCAATACTTAGATTTATCATCTTTTGCAAAGTGCTTTGTTTTAATTAAACAGTCGTACAACAATATTTTATGCTTCTTCCTGTTTACTCTATTAATCGAGATTAGGAGCCCTCCTTATTCCTAAGTTACGAGTAGTTAGTTTGCCGAGTTCCTTTATGATTGTTAGCTCATTTGCGCCTTCGTATTCTCTACTAGCTTACTTGTGTCAGTTCCTAGGAACGGTTTTTAATTACTTATTTTTTCCAGCACATTTTTCACTTTAAAAAATGTTGTCCTCAAAAGTAATAAGATTTTCTCATCGTCATAATCTTCAGATTATAAACTTAGAGGCCGTTACTTTTCTAAATTTCCATAAGCTTTAGGCGAGAGGGCTAATGCCCTTCTTTTTTGTTACTCATGTCACCATTATCACTTGAGTTATCCTATAATTTTATTTAAAAAATAAAAGTCAAATATTAACTCAACGTTCTGCTACCCCACCAAATAACATTAATATTATTATTGTTTTAATCATCTATGTATTACCATAGTAATTGTATTTTCTTTTTAATGTTATATATGGACAAAGTTTCGGTATATTATTTAGATCCGATAAATTTTCGATACTTTTAAGATTTAACAAGTGCTCTGTTACGAGATCTTTAAATTATGGCTGATTCCAGGCCTATCTCCTTGTCGACTTATATAAAAGCTTTCTTAATTTCACTCAATAATAATTTTGGAACCTTAACTATTTGTTCTGGGCTGTTTCCCTTTTGACATACAACCTTATCATTCTATGTCCGATAATTCAAGATCCATCTTTGTCATTCCGAGTCTACATACTCACCGATAAAATCTTCACGATCCCCCGATATTTACAAAAAATGTATTTCATATAAATTTATATGAAAAATATACATTTTGTATGAGATTAAGTTCTGTACCTACTAAGATGTTACTTAAACTGCCTACTATTATAGGTTTCGCAGAAAACCAGCTATCCTGGTCAGTTTTGTCTTTCACTTTGCTTACCATAGTTCTTCGGATATCTTTGCAACGATAACCCGTTCGGACCCTTATAGTCCTGACTATAGTAAGATCACCAGGCTTCGGGTCTAACTTTAGACACTATTCATTATTTTAATGATCGGTTTAACTATGCATATATAAAAATATATCATATATATTTATATTAATATATGTTATGTTATATAAACACAACAACACATAATGTAATAATTTATTATTATATTAGTATAATATTAAATAAATATGTAAATATATTTCGTATTGCTTCGCATCTAATGTTAACTTGGTGACCCATTATGCAAAAGGTACGCTCTCGCATTTTTTTAAGCTTGAGCTGCTTATAAAACTACTATTTCAAAAAAATTTTCCCTCACGGTACTATTCTCTGTCGCTTATGTATTATATTTAGCCTTTGAGGAAGGTTCCCCATAAAATTCAAACAGCTTTAAAGCCATTTTACTTATTTAAATAGGCTACTCTATTTTAGTTCACACTAATAATAGAATCTCGTTTGATTTCTTTTCCTGAAGTTACTAAGATATTTCAATTCACTTCGTTTATTAAATAATTTCTCTAAGAGTTCATATGTTTTTTTGTGAAAAACATAAACTAAATCAATCTCTTTAATACATAGCACAATTTTCCATAATAGTCTCTTTATATACTTGTATATAATAATTATATTATATATATACTTGTTTATATCTATTATATATATTTCTATATGAATTTTAATAAGTAATAAGTGCTTATTTAAATATATCGGATTACTGTGGCTCGAACACAGAAAAATTCCACCCCAAATGAAACGTCGTAACCAATCTGACTCTAATCCGTTAAATAATATATATATATATTATACTTAATATTAAGATAGTCATTATTATTTTTCATTTATATATAGTAAATATATATACACAGCAAAATGTATTTATATTATTAACTTAATAATAATAGTAATCGGAGACTATAGGATTCGAACCTATGATGGAAATTACCATAGTTAGGCTCAAGCTAACCACTTTAAACCACTCAGTCAAATCTCCTATTTAATTCTTTCAAGACTTGAACTTGAATATCATTCTTATCAAAAATGCGCTTTACCTGTTAAGCTAAAGAATTTTAACATAATTATATTAAGAAATAGGTGATTCGAACACCTAACCTTCCGTGTGTAAAACGGTTGCTCTACCGTTGAGCTAATTTCTTTTTAAAATATTATATTTTTCTTAATTTTCTTCATAGTTTATAATTCCTAGAAATAACAATTTATTATTAGTTTAGATTTTTCTCGGTTTTATAGTTATAGCTATTGCTCCTACCATTGCTAATAAGAGTATAAAACTAGATATTAATAATCATATGTTGTAATTAGTATACATTATATTACCTATAGCTGTAATATGATTACTTTCTGCTAAATTACCATCTCAAAATTTAGTAGTTATAAAAAATAAATCGTTTTTATCAGCATTAGTATTGTTAATACTATTATATTCTGTACCTACACCACCTGTTTGTAAAGTATAAAAACTTTCATTTAAGTGACTAGACATTACAATGTCATAAGGTAATACTTGAAATAAAAAATAACTAATAATTATCCCTATTATTATTGTTAAAGGAATACTATTACTAGTATTACTTTGAAGTTCACTTGTTCTAATATTAATCAACATTAGAATAAATAAAAATAATATTGATACAGCACCTATATATACTATTAAATAAGATAAACCTATAAAATTTAAACCTATTATAATTAAATAAACAGAAACATAAGCAAATAATGCTATTAAATGTAACACTGACACTATAGGATTTTTACTTATAATTACACATATACCGGAAACAACCGCTAAAATTGATATAATATCTAATATATTATGAGTGTAACCATTTGTATAAATTTCATTTAATAACAATAAATAATTGTAATTATTCATATTAACTATATTATATAATAATACACCTATAAAGTAATATAAAGGTAATATATTTAAATTTGTATTAGCATATAATAAATATATTTAATAGTAACTAATACTGATCTTATCAAGAGTACTTAGATTTGAACTAAGAATTTAAAGGTTGAAGCTTTCTGTTTTACCATTAAACTATACTCTTTATACGGAAAAGAGGTGATTCGAACACCTAGGTGTAAAAACACAATATTTAGCAAATATCTTACCTTACCTATGGAAACTTTTCCTTAAAAACGAATTAGACCGGCATCGAACCGGCATCTACTTCCGTGACAGGGAAGTCCTCTACCAATTAAGTTACTAATTCTTAAGCTACTAAACTAATAAATTAATATAATAAAAAAAGAAGCAAGCAGCAAAAGCAAGAAAACTAGTATCTATATACCTAAATATCATACTAAAACTAGTATCTAAAAGAAAAGATGAGTATAAAAATGAATAAAAACACTTCACTTAGTTAAATGACAATTAAATGACAATTAAATGACTAACTATTACTATATTTATATAGTAAAAAAAAAAAATTCTTTACGATTAGTGAGACTCGAACTCACATACCCCGTTTGGAAGACGAGCGTTTTACCATTAAACCATAATCGCTTTAATAAAATATTCATATATATTTTATACACTGTTTTTATTTATTTAAATTTTCAGTTCACATAAATATTCTTCCTTATGTATTTTTCGTATGTATCAGATACATTGCATATAATGTATAATTAATACACTAAAAATGAGACCTGTAGGATTCGAACCCACATAAATAGGATTAAAAAACCTTTGCATTGCCATTATGCTAAAGTCCCTCATCTTAAAAGTATAGCCACATCTCTCACAATATTTTTTTTATAGTCTTTGATATTATCTCGGTACTACAAAAGAAATATATATCTAAGAACCTCAGTAGTATACAGAAATATACAAGAAAAGTCAAACAACATCTACAAAATGTCAGTATAAAATTCCTCCCTCGAAACCAACATGATGGTGATCAGTTGAATGGTAAGCATATATTCTTCATAAAGCTACTAATAAAAAGATTGTTCCAATTAAAACGTGGAATCCATGGAAACCTGTTCCAAAATAGAAACATGTACCAAAAACACCATCACTGATAGTAAATGATGATACATTATACTCAACACCTTGGAATAATGTGAAAATCACTGCTAATAATACAGTAGCAATTGATCCATATAATCCACCTTTTCTTTCTCCATATATTAAAGAATGGTGTGCATAAGTTACTGTAGCACCACTTGATAACAGTATTACTGTATTAAGAAGAGGTAACTCAAAAGGGTTTATAGGTTCTATTCCAAGAGGTGGTCATTGAGCCCCTAATTCAATAGTAGGTGTTAATGCACTATGAAAGAAAGCTCAGAATATAGCCAAGAAGAATAATGCTTCAGATACTATAAATAATAGAATTCCTAAATTTAATCCTTTTTGTACAGCTAATGTATGATTACCTAAAAAAGTAGCTTCAGATATTATATCTCTAAATCAAAAAGACATAGATGAAATAACTATAACAAAAGATAATATATTAAAAATATAGCTATTATAATAATTATGCATAGATAATGCAGTACTAGTAGCTAAACTTAATAAAGCTATACTTGTATATAAAGGTCAGGGAGATGGAGATACTAAATGAAAAGGATGAGCTTGGAAATTACTTCTGACAATATGGGTAATAAACGTAAAAAAAAAAGAACCAATTATCTTAATCCATATAAACTTATGCTCAAGACATATCTATGCTAGTTTATTTACTATAACTATTTAATAGAAATATTAAACAAACTAGAGTTGTGATTGTATATTTTTATAATAAACTTATATAATTATATATAGTTTTTTTTGAAAAAAGCCCCTAAGATGAATCGAACATCTATCATAATATTAACAGTATTATGCTCTACCGTTGAGCTATAGAGGCAGACTTATAAAAAAAAAAGATAATGAAAGGCTTGTTTACTTTCTTTATTCCTTTAAAAGTATTACACTATAGCATCATTGAGCTATAGTGGCTCCTAGTTTCAACTGTTACATTACATTATAGGAACATTGAGTATAGGATCAGGTCCGTATCTATAGCATTACATTATGCTGATTAGGTAAACACTCATGTTTTAGGTTTATAATGTATAAACTTATAGTTTTTACTAAATCTAACCTTGATTCCTATTTGGTTTAAATAGCCAATCACATTGGCTTATTTATTTACTCTATTTCGTTATTAATTAATAATACTTTAACGAAATCAAGTTTTATAAAACTATATATATAGGAGAGAAAGGAATCGAACCTTCGATGATTAATTAATCATTAAGTTTACAGCTTAACCCGTCATACCAGCAAACGGAACTCTCCTTTATATATATAAATATAAATATTATATTTATATATACATAAAATAAAATAATATATAAATATTATTTTATTTTATTAATTTTGATTGTTTATCGTTGATAAATCCCGTGCAACTTCCACTACACGAACCGTATTTCGACTTTACACTAATCATAGACACCCATAGGAAGAATCCCCTCGTAAATTATAAAACATATACATTTATTTATTTATCTCGGGAAGAGCAAACTTGCTGGGCACACTATTTTCAGCATGTGACGAGTGGTTAGTACCAATCCGAGGAAATATTCACCGTGTCATGGTGATTCACGATTACTAGCAATTTCTTATTCATGCAGCCGAATTTCAGGCTACAATCCATATCTAATTTTATCCTATTTTGTGAGATTAGCTAAAATTCACATTTTTGCATCTCTTTGTTTAGGAATATGTGGCACGTCTATAGCCCACAACATCTAGGCCATGATGACTTGTCTTGATCCCTTTTATCCAACCCATATAAAGGTGAAAACTTTATTTTATATTTATAAATAAAGTAAGGGTTTTCGTTAATTTCGTGGCCTGAGCCACAGTTTCACAACATTAACTGAAGACAGCCGTGCAACACTTGTATTCAAAGTATATACGTGCATATATACATATGAATATTCAAGTTGTGGTAAGGTTTTTCGTGGATCATCGAATTAAATAACATACTTCACTGCTGGTGTCAGAAACGGTCTAGTGATTTCAGTTCCTGCGTTGCCACATTACTCTTGAGGTGAAATGCTTACACTTTCATTTATAGACTAGATTATATCCTATATATATATTAGCTATATATATTCTTTATTAGAACTTATATTCTAATTTATATCTAACCTATGGCATTCATAATTGACTGCAAAGACTACTGGGGTATCTAATCCTGTTTGTGACCTAAGCCTTCGTCCTTCGACGTCAGTTTTTACATAAAAGATTGCCTTCGCCTTTACCAGTCCCCTAGGTATCAACAAATTTTATCTCTATACACCTAAAGTACGATCTCCTTATATAAAACTCTAGAAAAATTGTCCCTTTATTAAGGCGAATTTTACCGTCTGAGTACCCTTTAAACCCATTTAAGATGATTAACACTAGTCTTTTACGTATTGCCGCGACTGCTGGCACGTAATTGGTCAAGACATTTGTACATATTGTCATTATCAATATGCATACAGAACTTCATTCGATAAATCGATAAATAACCCATGTGGAAAAGGAGGGTAAAATTACCCTTTGCCTTATAATATAAACCTCCACAACAGGTTCCATTCTTCCAAGTTACCAGTTCAGCCGTTAGGCCATTGACCAATATTCCTCACTGCTGTACTCATTTGCATTGGGATTTTTTCATCCCCAATGTGGTCGATCAACCCTTTCAGCTTCGACTAAGAGAATTGAGGGCTTGTTAAGCCATTACCTTAACAACTACCTATCTCTATGATTTTTCTTTTCCTCTTAAAGCGGGTCATCCCCTTTCTTATATAAATTATTTTCTTTACTTTAAGGTAGGTCAAAAATCTAATACTCACCTGTACACCACTCTTAATTTTGGTCTTAGTATCTACATACTAATGTAGTCTAGAACATTGATTTTAAAATCAATAGCCAGAGTTTCACTGACTTTTGCTTCTTGAAAAGCACAAATTAAGCGTTCGATTAGCATGTGTCAAGTACTTGGACAGCGTTCAATCAGAGCCATCACCAAACTCCTTTATTTTTCTTTGATGTATTAATTTTACTATTAATTACATCACTTATTAAATTTTAATTTTAATTTTTTTTTTAGGATTAAAATAAGCCATATTTTGTATTAAAAGAAAGAAACTTAATTTAAGATAAGATATATTTTATAATGTAATAAAGAAAAATTACTAACTACATTAAAGAAGTTTATAGCTTGAATGTCCGCAACTTAAAGTTAACTATTTAATATTAAATTATTTATTACTTATTCATTTTTTCTATAAAATACTAAAATTTTTATTTTATAATGTATTTAACATACAACTTTCCTTTAA